GGATCAATCTGATACGTCGGTTTCTAAGTCTAATAATTCATCAAAAAGAGTATTATATTCCCACAATTCAATTAGACACGAAATCTCGAACTCTCTTTTTTGTGGTTTGTTTATAGAAAGAAAGGCTTTTTTTCATTTGAAGAAATCGATTAGTTGTCTAGTACCAACTATATAGTAGTAAGTAGGAGATAGTATTCGATGAAAAAAAAAGAATACAAGAATTGAATTGTAAGAAATTAATTAATATTCGTGATACATGCATTCCTGTATTAGATCCAAGGGTTCTTTATTGCTCTAACTACAGGGATTAGACTTGATAAAAAATACGGAAAGAAAAAATGTAGAACCTAAAATAAAGATAATCAGAATGACTCATCTTAAAATCGATTTGAACTAAAATAAAAATTTTATTTTTTTGCGTGATCGCGTTAATATCCTTTTTCTTATCATTAAAAAAAAATAAATGCTAGAAATGCTTTTCCTGTTTTCTTCTTCGATAGTGAGATTCTTTTTTAACAAAGTTACATGACATAGTTCTTATTTCTTTTTTTTAGTTTACTCCAAGAGTTGCTCAAAAAATCTGTTGATTAGAAATCACGGAATTTTTAGATGTAACAGACAATGAGTCGATTTCTTTTTCTACTTCTCTTCTTTATATCTTTCTTAGATATATTTATAAATATAATGTAAGAAATAATGTAATAAATGTAATGATTGAGGAATAAATTGAACTTATTCTTTCAATTGGTATTTTTTATTTTTTTCGTTCCTATCTTTCAAAAAAAATGTAAACTTAGGTAAGTGCTTTATAAATATATGTAAAAAAAACATATTTGATTTAGCTCCTTCATGCCTACTCTAACTAGTTATTTCGGTTTTCTACTAGCAGCTTTAACTATAAGCTCCGCTCTATTTATTGGTCTGAGCAAGATACGGCTTATTTGAAAAAAATTGAATCAACAATTCATAATCATAAAAAAATATTTCTGATAGTTCTTTATTTTATCGCGACAATTTTCAATTTTAGGTTATTGAGATTCATGGACAATTAGGATTAAAATTTAGAGATAGATATTACCTCCCCCTTTTCCTTTCAAAAAAATTGAAATGATTGAAGTACTTCTATTTGGAATCGTCTTAGGTTTGATTCCTATTACTTTGGCTGGATTATTCGTAACTGCGTATTTACAATATAGGCGTGGTGATCAGTTGGACCTTTGATTAGTTAACAACTATTTTTTGATTGACCTCCTCTGGCTTAAATAAAGGAGGTCAATTTTAGATTCTTCTTCGATTATTTCAGTCTAATTAGAACTAACAAGAATGGAATCACGCTCTGTAGGATTTGAACCTACGACATCGGGTTTTGGAGACCCACGTTCTACCGAACTGAACTAAGAGCGCTTTCTTATCACAGACAGTAAAGAAAAAAAGATTCCTTTTGTAACCGAATACTACATCTTGCATGCATATCACATATATATAAGTATCGAATATAGAGTTTGAATTGTATATGTGTTATATGTATATATTGTATATGTATATATAGTATTCTATACTACTAGAATATGATATATATTAATAGTATTCTAATATTCGAATACAGTTCTAAAAATGACAGATTATATATGTCCAATTTGAATCTATTTCGTTGATCTCAATTAATTCCTCTTTACTTCTCAGAGGAAAAGCAATAGGTAGGGATGACAGGATTTGAACCCGTGACATTTTGTACCCAAAACAAACGCGCTACCAAGCTGCGCTACATCCCTTTTAATAGGTTTACAGTGTTATTGTAAAGAATCCTTTTATTTTTTTCCACACCATTATTTATCAGATTTAGATACACAATAGATCTTGCCATTTTGTCTTTTTTTTTTTCATATATGATATAGATAGAATCTAAAAGTCTTTGTATACATATACGCTGTAAACTAAAAAGGGCTTTTAGGGCAGTAGGAAAGATGCATCTTTTTACTTTTTTAAACTTAAAGGTATAAAATCTTATCTACCGGATTGTTGTACATTTTTATTTGCTTTAGGAATTTCATGTACAAATACAAGTGGTTTTTCCTTTTAAATACATATGCATCTGATCATTTATTATATATGTATTATTCTTATGTGTTACAATATAGTTACAATATATAAATAAAGAAAAAAAGAAGGAGGATTTTCAATGCGAGATCTAAAAACATATCTCTCCGTGGCACCGGTACTAAGTACTTTATGGTTCGGATCTTTAGCAGGTCTATTGATCGAAATCAATCGTTTTTTCCCGGATGCGTTAACATTCCCCTTTTTTTCATTCTAGTTATTGACATGGTAAGGGGGTAACGAAGATTAGAGATAGGATCCACTATCTGTGACTAATCCCCCGCCCTTTCTCCCTTTAACCTTATATTCCAAAAGGGAGAAAGAAAAACGGATTCAACCTCAGCAAAGTTTGGGCTCAAGCTCGAATTTAAAATTCAATTAATAAATAAGAGTGAGAACGGAAATTTAAAAGTGGGTCTAGGGCAAAAGTCTCATACACGAGACTTAAACGAAATACTCTACTGTATACTCTACTGTGATTAGAAATATAGTTTGAGGAAAAATGGATTTCGAACTCTAAAGATAAATATTAGTACTAAAAAAAAATATAACTGAATTCCATTTCCTATTAATATTTACTATTCTTTTTTTTATTATTTACTATTCCTCTATTTAATTTGCTGCAACGAAAATTTTTGAAGTGTATTTCTAGTTTGCAATTTCTATTTTTTCTTTCTTTACGCTTTGGGTCGAAAATAAAAGAGTTGCTTGAATAAAAAATTCACACACAAAAGGGGGGTTCATGGCCAAGGGTAAAGATGTCCGAGTAAGCGTTATTTTGGAATGTACTAGTTGTGTTCGAAAGAATGTTAATAAGGAATCAAGGGGTATTTCTCGATATATTACTAAAAAGAATCGACGCAACACGCCCAGCCGGTTGGAATTGAAAAAATTCTGTCCCTATTGTTACAAGCATACAATTCATGGAGAGATAAAGAAATAGATCGAACCGAGCGTCTGTGTATCGTATTTTGAAACAAGAGTACAAACGGATATATATTATACATATATTTCCTTATATGCCTAAAAAATTATAAGAAAATGGAATAAAAAAATAAATATTATTCAATAGATAATAATTCTAATATATAGATATAGAATTCTATTCTATTTCTATTAGAATAAAAAAAATAATATTAGAAAATATAGAATAGATAAAAAAAGGGATTCCAGACTAGAAGCTATATAGAATATAAATGTATAATAATATAAGCGATAAGTATATAAAAAAAATATAAATATATAAATAAGGATAACATATATAAAATAAACAAATTCAAATTAAAGAAAAGAATAAAAAAACCAAATCCTATTTCTCATTTCTTTTTTTTAGATCCGACCGAAATAGGATTTTCGGTAGAATATTTTTTATATTATAACGAATAAATAAACTAAACAAACCATGGATAAATCCAAGCGATCTTTACTTAAACCTAAGCGGTCTTTTCGTAGGCGCTTACCCCCGCTCCAATCGGGGGACCGAATTGATTATAGAAACATGAGTTTAATTAGTCGATTTATTAGTGAACAGGGAAAAATATTATCTAGGCGCGTGAATAGATTGACTCTGAAACAACAACGATTAATTACTATTGCTATAAAACAAGCTCGTATTCTATCTTTATTACCCTTTCTTAATAACGAGAAACAATTTGAAAGAGCCAAGTCGGCCGTTAGAACTACGGGTTTTCGAGGTTTTCGAACAAAAAAACAATAGGTTTACTTTTTTTATTCATTCAAGTGATGTTTTGCTCTAAAAAATCCGATAATCCGGATTTTTTGTTGTCTCGGAATAAAAATAGAGGAAGAAGAAATTTTTTTTTATTGATATTGAATGCCTTTGTTCATTTTGACTACTTTATTATAATTATAAATTATTATAATTATAAATTATTTTTATAAATTATTTGTTGTATTTTTTTCTTTTTTCGGACTAATTTATATTCTATCTTCCCTTCCCGGAGTTCCTTCTCCGGGGAACTTTGTTTAAAAAAATTCGGGTGCTTTTTTCCAATCTTCTTTTTTTATGATCTCATTGGAAATACTATAAAGACAATTCCTATTTAAAATAGCTATTTGCGCAAGTATTTTACGATTAAGAATCAACTGCCGCTTGTACAGATCATGTATAAATTTACTATAGTTATAGTATACGCCCTTTTCCGTTTCGCGAATTGCTGCGTTTATCCGAGTAATCCACAACCGACGAAAATCTCTCTTTTTCTTATCTCTATCTCGATGGGCCGAAAACAAAGCTCTTATTTTCTGTTGAGCAATAATACGAATCGGTTTTGAATGGGCCCCTCGAAAGCTTGATACAAATAAACGCATTTTTTTTCTACGTCTCCGAGCTATATATCCTCGTCTAACTCTGGTCATTGAATAAATGAAACTTTGCTAAATAACTAATTGATTTTATTTCTCGTTGAGTTATTTTTTTTCTTTCCTCACTGGTAATAACAAAACGGATTTTTCCAATGTATAAAAAGAATTCCAATGGCTTTTGCTACTATAACCTTCCCGACCACGATTTTTTCTTTATTTTTCGAGGCATTTTGCCTCAACTCAAAATGAAATAATAAAATGAAATAAGAAATTGGATTGATACTAGGTATCAAAAATAAAAACGTAGTAAATCTAGATGAATAAAGAAATAGTGGGTTCCTTCGTTTCTATGGTTCCTTCTTAAACGGTGAGGTCCTCTCTATACACCGGAGCCCTTTACTTCGTTTCGTCAACGTTATTGGTAACTTGTACAATTCAAAATCTTTGGCTCTACCCATGAATTATCCAGTAATAGGTCTTTCACAACGAGATCCGCCTATCCAGTAACGGTATTTAGTTTTGAAGGTTAGCTGGATAGCTGACCCTGTTAGTCCGTTTTACAAAAATGGGAGCATAATCTTTTTTCTTTTAAAATCGTACTTTCCCGCGTAATGTATAGCATTTGCTACCAATGGGAACTTGCTTCTCATCTTAAATTGAGCTAATTGGGGTTACACCAAGGGAAACCATAAATTTCATACGCAATAGATGGATGTGGTAGATCTTTTTTTCGATAGTGACCAGAGTTCTTCCATTTTATCCTATTCACTGGTAATGCTCATTGATGCTGGAAATTTGCCCAGTTCATAATTTGAACGAGTCGCACATACACCCTAGTACATGTTCCTCGGCGTTGAGGACATCCCCGAAGAGCGGGGGATTTCGTGACGTTTCGAATTGGCTGTCTTGTGTTTCTAATAAGCTGTTTAATAGTTGGCATGCTGAATCATTTACATAAGGGACTGGTTTAGATGAATCCTAACCTGATGAGTATGAATTCTTTCTAGTTATATAGAATATTACCCAGGAAAGTCAAAAGATAAAATAGAAATTTGCGCATTTGACTACTTCGGATCTTTCCATTGGTCCTTCTTTACTATTTCGACTCCTTCATTCGCTATAAGATCAATAATTCCGTGAGCTTGGGCTTCTCTTGCTGACATAAAAACATCCCTTTCCAGGTCTTCGGTTAGAACCCAAAAAGGTTGGCCTGTTCTTTGTGCATAAACCTTTGTGAGTGTTTCTCGCAAAGTCAATAGTTCTTCCGCTTCCATCATACATTCTCCCGTTGATCCCTCATGAAAAGAACTAGCAGGTTGATGGATCATTACCCTGATGATATAAAAAAAGAAGGTTCCTCCATCTCGCGTGATGAGGCGAAGACAAAAGATAGGGAATAACAATAAACTTGAACAACCGTACGTGCATCTTTTGCTCATTGCATACGGCTCGACAGTGGAATTTACTTTTTTCTTCCATCGAAGAAAAATAGAATCGATCAGATCCAGATCACTAAATCATCCAATTACCACCCTTCTTTTCGTGAGTTCAAAATACTATGATGGCTCCGTTGCTTTCTATATTCATTTCGTCTGTAATTCAGCAATCCCAAAGTTTCTTTTTGATCCTAAATAAGAATAAGGAATTTTTTTTATTTTCGTACTCTTTCATAAATATTGTTAGGTTAAAGAGTCTTTTGATATAAAAAAGGTTTGTGACGCTGAAACGGACTCCGGATAAATAAAAAATCGGGAATATCCTTTATCTCATACTCCTCTCTCGATACATAATTTAATGTTTTGAAAAAAACTAACCAAATTTTGCATATCGAATTCAAAGTGCCATGCTATTTTTACTATTTTTACTTAACACTACTCATAATATATAATATAGCTTGATATTTCTTGTAGTGAAGGCATAGTCTTTTTTTCTCAAATAAAAAACTCATTGGCGCCAAAGCCAAGCGTGAGGGAATGCAAAACGTTTGGTAATTTCTCCTCCGACCAGGATAAAAGATCCCATTGAAGCGGCTATTCCCATGCATATTGTATATACATCTGGTAGCACAAGTTGCATAGCATCAAAAATAGCTATTCCGGGTAATACCCATCCGCCAGGACAATTTATAAACAAATACAAATCCTGGGTCTGATCCTCTATACTGAGATATATGATAAGACCAACAAGATAATTCGAGATCTCGGTCGTAATTTCTTGGGTTAAAAAAAGTAATCTTGCTCGATAAAGTCGGTTGATTAGGGTAAAATTGTATCCCTTAGGAACCGTACATGCACCTTTTGATGCATACGGCTCAAAAAATGTGAAAAATAAAAAAATCAATGTCTAGATTACTTCCCTCTTATTTTTTTATAGTAGTTCTTTCTAACTTCTAATGAAGTTGTCTTCTATTTTTCAAAAAATATGAGTTTTTCCTTATTTCTACTATAAAAAAAAAGCAATATATAACTATAAATTATATCAAATTATAAATTAAAAAATTATCTATATATATTTTTTAATTTATATATATTTATAATAAAAAAATATAAATAAAGAAATAAAAAAATATAATTATAATTAATATAATAATTAATATAGTAAATAAAAGTAAAAAGATAATATAGAAGACTCCATATCTAGATACAAAATAGAATAAAGGCATCATAAACATAAACAGAATAAAAAAAATTACATACATACATATATATAAATATTTATATATAATTTATATTTTATATATAACAATATGCAAATTTTTAAAAAATCATAAAAAAAATATGTATAAAGAAAGAGTCTTTCTATAGGTATATAAAAGGGTAAATTTTTCGAACGAACTGCTCGTTGATTTCTTGGTTCATCGAGATCGACTGTAAACCACGATGTCATTTTCTTGTTCTTGAAGGGGCCTCTTTAATTCTTTTAGGTTTATGCTCTACTCCGGGTAAAACTATGCTCGATTTTTATTTACACATATAGGTCAAATGCATCTAATACCGCTTTTTTCTCAGATTTTTTTCATTTAGTGCATGCCTTTGCCAAAAAATTGGATATTGGACATATTGAGTTCATCTAATTTATTCGAGTGATTAAGGTTCAGATGAGTCCTCTACCTATTCCATTTCTAATTTTTATAAATAGGATTTCATACAAGCAGTAATTATCGATATATTAACAATTGGGATTTGTTTAAACGGAGCCTGGATACTTCATGTCATTTTTTTGGTTGAACCAAGTCAACCATAAAGTATTCTAATTGATACTATTAGTCTGAATCCCCCTACAAATGGATCTAGTTGGACTTCGCGCTCCAAATTTTTTATGATTCAATCAATCTTTCTTGGGCGAAGAGAAGGATATCTCGATCGGGGAAGAGAACGGGGAAAGCCCATATGACCCAATATATCTGACAAGTCGCACTATACGTCAACCCAAGTTGCATCTTCATCTCCCGGAATTCGAAAGGGTACTTTTGGAACACCAATAGGCATTAACTAAAAGAAAAAAGAATTAAGTACTATATTTCACTTTGGTATGGAAACGTAATAATTGGGCTATTCTCTTCATAATATGAACCTTTGTCATATATGTTGATATTCTTTATCATATATTCTGTCTAGTTAGAAAAGGTCATAAAAGCCGATAGAATAACTAAAGGAAAATTCTTACGACTAGAGCCGTCCAATGATGAACAAATATGGCGGCATTTGCTCATAGAAAAAGGTATCAACCCCCATTGCGTATTGGTACTTATTGGGTATAAAATAGATCTGTTTCTCTTTGTTCCTACAAACATAATTGTTCCATTATTACCATATAGAACTTGCGCCGAGATAATCTACTGAGCAGGGGTTCGTTGATAGTCATAGTCTTTTCCAATGCAATAAAGTTACATAGTGTCTATTTTTATTTGATAAAGGGGTATTTCCATGGGTTTGCCTTGGTATCGTGTTCATACCGTTGTATTGAATGATCCTGGTCGGTTGATTTCTGTTCATATAATGCATACGGCCTTGGTTGCTGGTTGGGCCGGTTCGATGGCTCTATATGAATTAGCAGTTTTTGATCCCTCTGATCCCGTTCTTGATCCAATGTGGAGACAGGGTATGTTCGTTATACCCTTCATGACTCGTTTAGGAATAACCAATTCCTGGGGCGGTTGGAGTATTACAGGGGGGACGGTAACTGATCCCGGTATTTGGAGTTATGAAGGGGTGGCCGGGGCACATATTGTGTTTTCTGGCTTGTGCTTTTTGGCCGCTATTTGGCATTGGGTCTATTGGGATCTAGAAATTTTTTGTGATGAACGTACAGGAAAACCTTCATTAGATTTGCCTAAGATTTTTGGAATTCATTTATTTCTTTCCGGGGTGGCTTGTTTTGGTTTTGGCGCATTTCATGTAACAGGCTTGTATGGTCCTGGAATATGGGTGTCTGATCCTTATGGACTAACAGGAAAAGTTCAGTCAGTAAATCCCGCATGGGGCGTAGAGGGTTTTGATCCTTTTGTTCCAGGGGGAATAGCCTCTCATCATATTGCAGCAGGGACATTGGGCATATTAGCGGGATTATTCCATCTTAGTGTCCGCCCGCCCCAACGTCTATACAAAGGATTACGTATGGGGAATATTGAAACCGTACTTTCCAGCAGTATCGCTGCTGTCTTTTTTGCAGCTTTTGTAGTTGCCGGAACTATGTGGTATGGTTCAGCAACTACTCCGATCGAATTATTTGGTCCTACTCGTTATCAATGGGATCAGGGATACTTTCAGCAAGAAATATATCGAAGAGTTAGTGCTGGGCTGGCCGAAAATAAAAGTTTATCAGAAGCTTGGTCGAAAATTCCTGAGAAATTAGCCTTTTATGATTACATTGGCAATAATCCGGCAAAGGGGGGGTTATTCAGGGCAGGTTCAATGGACAATGGGGATGGAATAGCTGTTGGATGGTTAGGACACCCAATATTTAGAGATCAAGAAGGACGTGAGCTATTTGTACGTCGTATGCCTACCTTTTTTGAAACATTTCCAGTCGTTTTGATAGACGGAGATGGAATTGTTAGAGCCGATGTTCCTTTTAGAAGAGCCGAATCAAAATATAGCGTCGAACAAGTAGGTGTAACTGTTGAGTTCTATGGTGGCGAACTCAATGGAGTCAGTTATAGCGATCCTGCTACTGTGAAAAAATATGCTAGACGTGCTCAATTGGGTGAAATTTTTGAATTAGATCGTGCTACTTTGAAATCGGATGGTGTTTTTCGTAGTAGTCCAAGGGGTTGGTTTACTTTTGGACATGCTTCCTTTGCCCTGCTCTTTTTCTTCGGACATATTTGGCATGGGGCTAGAACTTTGTTTAGAGATGTCTTTGCTGGTATTGACCCAGATTTAGATGCTCAAGTAGAATTTGGGGCATTCCAAAAACTAGGAGATCCGACTACAAGAAGACAAGCAGTCTGATACAAAATTGCTTTCGTCATTTTCGTCTCTCTTTTTGTGATTTGACATTAGGGATCAGATAAATCTTGATTTAATCATTTGACTTTTTTTTTATTTATCAGGGAAATAATCCCCAATAAACAGGTATGGAAGCTATAATCGTAAACCACAATCGAATCTATGGAAGCACTGGTTTATACATTTCTATTAGTCTCGACTCTAGGGATAATTTTTTTCGCTATCTTTTTTCGAGAACCGCCTAAAGTTCCAACTAAGAAATGATTTTTCATTATCTCCGTTGAAGTAATGAGCCTCCCGATATGCATTCAATATTGGGAGGCTCATTACTTCAACTAGTCCCCGTGTTCCTCGAAGGGATCTCTTAGTTGTTGAGAGGGTTGCCCAAAAGCGGTATATAAGGCATACCCGGTAAAACTTACAAGTAAACCAGATATAAAGATGGCGACTAGGGTTGCTGTTTCCATTCTTATATGAATTCAAGACCGCAAAGTATCTCTGATAAGATCCTTTATTTACAGGGGAATGGTATACAAAGTCAACAGATCTCAATAAATACAATCGGATTTATGGCTACACAAACCGCTGATAGTAGTTCTAGATCTCGTCCAAGACAAACTACGGTAGGGGCTTTATTGAAACCGTTGAATTCGGAATATGGTAAAGTAGCTCCCGGGTGGGGAACTACTCCTTTGATGGGTATCGCAATGGCTTTATTTGCAGTATTCCTATCCATTATTTTGGAGATTTATAATTCTTCCGTTTTACTGGATGGAATTTCAATGAATTGAATCCACAAGAACTATTAAGTTCGAGTTTTTCAATACAAAGTTAATTTTCGGGTTTCTTGTTTATAACCCTGTTGCTGTTGGTAGTTCGATCGCGAAATTTCTTTCTGTATTTCCGGAATATGAGTGTGTGACTTGTTATAATTGATCCTATTGATAATACAGAGAATGAGTCTGTCATCTTATCTTTATAAAGATGGTTCTACCTCGTCGGATACTCATCCTAGTATCTGGAGCACGGAATATTATGAAATAGATCCAGAATTGAACTATGATTCATACTTAATAATCAGACCTTGTGACCGGATTCTAACTACAAAATTTTCAACGAATTTGATTATAAATTGAAAGATTTTTCTTTCTTTTTATGCTTATTTTGACTAAAAGGTAAATTAGGTAAATTCTTTCATATTTTGAGTCATTATACCTATGAATAAGTGATGATCCGATAGTTCTTACTCAGGGAATCTTTGGGCTTGGGGTTTTTATTGAATCATCATGGTTCTAGTATGAATCTGGGGTTTCAATTAATTTATAGGGTCTTAACAAGAGAAATTCCTATCAATGAGAAAAAACAATAGTAAAAGCCGGATTACACACAACTAACAAACAAAAAAAAATAGGGAAAGAGAAGATTCAAGAGGCCTGTAATAATAATAAAGAGAAAAAGTAAGAGCCGACTTGATATTTTGGCATTATTACCACAAAGAATAACTTTCGTATTTTTAATGCTTCGTATCTGCACTTCCGCGAAGATTAAATCGGAAGATATATTCTATATGCGTCGGGAGCAGTATTTGTGTGTTTCTGCTTGAGCTGTACGAGAGAAAATTCTCATATACGGTTCTCAGAGGGGGAGTCCCCCCGGTTTACCTATCTCAATAAAGTCTACGATTGGTTCGAAGAACGTCTCGAGATTCAGGCGATTGCAGATGATATAACTAGTAAATATGTTCCTCCTCATGTCAACATATTTTATTGTCTAGGCGGAATTACCCTTACTTGTTTTTTAGTACAAGTAGCTACGGGATTTGCTATGACTTTTTATTATCGTCCAACTGTTACTGAGGCGTTTGCTTCTGTTCAATACATAATGACTGAAGCAAATTTTGGTTGGTTAATCCGATCAGTTCATCGGTGGTCGGCAAGCATGATGGTTCTAATGATGATACTGCACGTATTTCGTGTGTATCTCACCGGTGGGTTTAAAAAACCTCGAGAATTGACTTGGGTTACAGGTGTCGTTCTGGCTGTATTGACCGCGTCTTTTGGTGTAACTGGTTATTCCTTACCTTGGGACCAAATTGGTTATTGGGCGGTCAAAATTGTAACAGGCGTCCCTGACGCTATTCCTATAGTAGGATCGCCTTTGGTAGAGTTATTACGCGGAAGTGCTAGTGTGGGACAATCTACTTTGACTCGTTTTTATAGTTTACACACTTTTGTATTGCCTCTTCTTACTGCTGTATTTATGTTAATGCACTTCCTAATGATACGTAAACAGGGTATTTCGGGTCCCTTATAGAGAAGCTTATAGAGAAGATAGATCATAGATCTTTGTAATCAACCGCTTATCACTCACTTGGGGAAGGAACTATAGTATTTCATTGCTACAAATGTGTCTTATTAATATGAATAAGACATGTTTTTGGACATTCTCTTTCCTTCAACCCCAAAATATTGTAATATTGTATTATGTTATTTAACATAACACGACTAGTTGAAGGGAATTCTCCGAAAGGAAAATGGATTATGGGAGTGTGTGACTTGAACTATTGATTAGGCCGTGCGGATATATGCACTTTTCTGCCACATTGAAATAATGTGTCTTTGTTCCAAC